TCACCGTCAATCATAAAAAAAATTTCGTTAGAAAATTTCATAGAGACAGTGGAAATTAATAAGATTCATAGTATCCTTCTTCCGGATACTGATTACCAAGAGTTTGAACAGAAAATAGACCGATTTGATAAAAAAACTTTTTCAACGGAAAATCGTCATTTCTTTACTTTAATCAGTCAATTTGATAGAGAATCGGGATCGAGTTTCAATTTGAAGGGCCTCTCTTTAGTTTCAGAAAAAGAACAAGGAAGGATTGGTTCAGCAAAAAGAGCAAAATTTTACAAATTTTTATTGAATACAATTCTAACTAGCCCTAATGGTCAAAAAAGAAAAAAATTTGTAATAAAAGAAATAATTTTTTCTTATAAATATAGATGCAAAAAGTAATAAATTAATAAAAATATTGATACAAAAGATAAATACAAGAAAAGATACGAAGAGATGCGCCCGCCACCGACAGATTTTATACCTTCGCCTACAAAGAAACTCAAAACACCAACTCCATTAGTAATTCCATCAATTACTCGTCTATCAAAAAAAGAAGTTAACTTGGCGACTCCTCTTATCCCCCCAGTAAAGAATGTTGCATAAAAGGCATCTATATAACCACGATTATATGACCAATCATATATACTATTTATTTTTTTGTCCAAAAGAAGTCTCTTAGGACCTGTTTTCACAAAGGAGTTCATTAAGTCTAAATTTTGCAAAGATGAATAAACAGGTTTATATAAAAAGGAGGCTATAAATATTCCAAAAAAGGCTATACTAACCGAAAAAAGGGCATCTTTCGAAAATTCATACCAATCTATTGAAGTATTCAAATTTTGATGTAAGGGGTTTATAGATGGAGTTAACCATTTTGATAATATATCTAAATATACTCCTTCTTGATTGAAAGGAATTCCTAGGAATCCAATGAACAAAGTAAATAGAACCAATACAAGTATAGGAAATAACATAGTATTATCTGATTCATAAGGATACGAAAAAATATTCTTATTTCCAAAACAGGTAATAGTAATAAAAGGTTGTGTGATGTTTTTTGCGCTCTGATCAATTCGATATGCCCTTTTTGAAAAAAAAGAAGAAATCTCATGATTATTCATTTTTAATAAGGTTAATAAACGAACATTTTTGGTAATTCTTTTCGAATCTTCTTTACCCCATAGAGATATTGAATAGAAGGGAGTATTTTTTTTGCCACTGTAATTTTGAAAATGAACGTTTAAATGTCCTTCAAAAGTAAGTAAATAGATTCGAAACATATAAAAAGCGGTTAATCCCGCTGTAGACCAAGCTATTATTGCGAAAATGGGTGAATACAACCAAGTATCATTCAGAATTTCATCTTTAGACCAAAAACAAGCAAGAGGCGGAATACCACAAAGAGAAAGTGTACCTAATAAAAAAGAAGTTTTCGTAATTGGCACATGCTTTGTTAAACCCCCCATAAAAACCATATTCTGGCTTTTATTTGGAGAATATCCAACAAGAGTTTCCATTGAATGAATAACAGATCCAGATCCTAAAAACAATAATGCTTTCGAATAAGCATGAGTAATCAAATGAAATAAAGCACTTCGATAAGACCCCATACCTAGAGCTAACATCATATAACCCAATTGAGACATTGTGGAATAGGCTAAACCTCTCTTAATATCTTTTTGAGCAAGGGCAAAAGTAGCTCCGAAAAATACTGTTATTATTCCTACCAAAGAGATGAAATTCATTATGTAAGGGATGACTATGAAAAGAGGAAGAAGCCGAGCTACAAGAAAAACGCCCGCTGCTACCATAGTAGCAGCATGTATAAGAGCCGAAATAGGAGTAGGGCCCTCCATGGCATCCGGTAACCATACATGAAGGGGGAATTGCGCAGATTTAGCAACCGCGCCGGCAAATAATAGAACGGCACACAAAGTAAAAAATAAAGAATTTACTTCATTATTAGAAATCAAATTATTGACTATTTTGAATAAATCTCGAAATTCAAAACTCCCTGTTAGCCAAAAAAAACCTAAAATTCCTAATAATAAACCAAAATCCCCGACACGATTAGTTACAAACGCCTTTTGACAAGCATTTGCCGCAACAGGTCGTGTGAACCAAAACCCTATTAATAGATACGAAGACATTCCCACCAATTCCCAAAAAATATAAATTTGTATCAAATTAGAACTAGTAACTAATCCTAACATAGAAGTACTGAAAAAACTCATATAAGCGAAAAATCTCAAATATCCTTGATCATAAGACATATAATTATCACTATAAACAAGAACCAGAATTCCAATAGTAGTGATTAATATTGACATAATAGAAGTAAGTGGGTCGATCAAGTAACCGAATTCTAAAGAAAAATCATTATTGATGATCCAAGACCATACATATTGATAGATAGAACTGCCATTTATTTGCTGAATAGAAAGATTTATCGACAAAATCATGACTATACTTAACAAGAAAACGCTTTGAAAAGCCCACATACGACGAAGACTTTTTGTTGCCGACGGAAAAAGAAGAAGTCCCGCTCCTATTAACAGAGGAACTGGAAGTGGAAGGAAAGGTATTATCCACGCATATTGATATGTCTGTTCCATAAAAAAGTTTTTTATTCTTAATTAATTGTTTCCGATTTATCGGATTCTACTCCCTTTCAAAAGGAGTCAATAAAAAAATCAAGAGATGTACTAACTTTAACTTAACTTAAAGATCATTTTATTATTATATATATTCTTATATATTCTGAGTCTTTCCAAAATACTTCAAATAGTCAAATAAAGAAGTTACAATTGGTCAAATGATATGACCAACTTGCTCATACGTAAAAAGGGAATACTTAGTTATTCAGTTAGTAACTAAGATTTCTATGACACAACAGCGAATTCTATAAATATAGATAGATTCTATAAATATAGATATGAATCATAAAGAACAACAAATAAAGATACCAATCAATAAAAGGAGTCTTTCTTACGAATATTGTATGTATATAGAAAACTTTTTGTTGAAAAAATCACATATCATGCTCTTTTTCTTTTTTCTATTTCTAGTAAGATTTTGTACGATTTCGCGTATCTCTAGTTTTTTATTTTCTGAAGAGAATATAATATTGTCTAGAGAATAAATAGATAATGAATAGTAAAGAACGATTCGTTTTGACCAATAAATGTCTTTCACATCCAACTATAACAACGAGTAACCTCTACATTTTAAAATGGCAGTTCCAAAAAAACGTACTTCTATATCAAAAAAGCGTATTCGTAAAAATATTTGGAAAGGGAAGGGATATTGGGCAGCCTTAAAAGCGTTGTCATTAGGGAAATCTCTTTCTACCGGAAACTCAAAAAGTTTTTTTGTGCGACAAACAAATAAATCATAAAATAAAACATTGGAATAATCTGAATCGAAAAAAGGGCTCATTTTATTCGTAATATGAAATTAACATTTTCCATTATCTTCCATTATCTGTTGTTTGGGGCTGATGAATATAAACTAGAACTCGCTTCGCTCTTAGGATATGGAGAATAAAAACTCTTCGGTTTAGGGTTTAGTACATTCTAAAAAAAACTTTTGAAAAAAGAATAAAGACAAAGACAAGATACAAGGTTTGAGCCTTTTTAGTCAATTTTATCGGTTTGGGGGTGGGGAGTCTTTTTTCCCCATCAACTTATTTTACAATAATTTTATTTTACAATAATTGAAGTTTTTATTTTTATCTTCTATATCTATATATATACTATATAGCTATAGAAAATATATCTATAGAAAGAGGGGTAAATATAAGATCTTTATAGAAAATTAATGCATCGACGAAACTCATTGATTCCATTTTTTTGTTTGAAAATTTTTTTGTGTTACTTTATGACTTCTTATTTCTCTGAATGAATCTAAGTAATATATTTATCTCCCCTATATCTGCCGCTTTCAACCCAACCGACAAAAGAAAAGCCTGGAATTTTTTGTCCGAATAATGTGTCAGTTTTGAGTAATAAAGTAATAAATAAGGGGTCTATTTTGTGTTCATTGAGAAAATGGATTTTTTAACTTTTAGGAACTCAGATAAATGAGAAAAATATGATAAAAAAAAAAAGAAATCTTTTTTAGTTCTATCAAGAACTAGAGGGTCGAACTTTCTGAATTCGATTATAGAAGAGCATAAACTGCACCAAAGTACTAAGGTAAATAAAAAGTAAATAAAACCGGCACCCTAGAACCTTCAAATTCCTATTTGAATTTTATTTTATGCATTAATTGAAATCTTTACTAAAAAGATTTCATTGAGTTGATTCCTTCAGTCTCGACGATTGACTATGAATAAGCTATTATGAATTCGAGAAAGCCGCTATGGTGAAATTGGTAGACACGCTGCTCTTAGGAAGCAGTGCGAGAGCATCTCGGTTCGAGTCCGAGTGGCGGCAGCCTTCTTCTAAAAAAGATACAATAAATTCTATAATGAATTCAATTCCCGATTTCTATTTCAGGATTACTCCCTTTTATTTATGATATTTTCAACTTTAGAGCATATATTAACTCATATTTCCTTTTCGATCGTTTCAATTGTAATTACAATTCATTTGATAACCTTATTCATCGATGAAATCATAAAACTATATGATTCGTCAGAAAAGGGAATGATAGCTACTTTTTTATGTATCACAGGATTATTAATCACTCGTTGGATTTATTCGGGGCATTTCCCACTAAGTGATTTATATGAATCATTAATCTTTCTTTCATGGAGTTTATCAGTTATTCATATAGTTCCCTATTTCAAAAAAAAGCAAAGCCATTTAAACACAATAACTGCGTCAAGCGTCATTTTTACCCAAGGCTTTGCGACTTCGGGTCTTTTAACTGAAATACAGCAATCTTCAATATTAGTACCCGCTCTCCAATCCGAGTGGTTAATAATGCACGTAAGTATGATGATATTGGGCTATGCAGCTCTTCTATGTGGATCATTATTATCAGTAGCACTTCTAGTCATTACATTT